TGCAGAACCCCGCTATGCAATGGCAGAATTAGAAGAAGGGGATATCTCGGCCCATTTGAACGATTATGAGGAATTGAAAACGCTTTGTATTCGGATAAGAAAAGATAGAGATCCCAGCGTCATCATATGGATAGGCACTTGTACTACAGAAATAATAAAAATGGATTTGGAAGGTATGGCACCCAAATTGGAATATGAAATTGGAGTACCAATTCTAGTGGCAAGAGCAAATGGACTTGATTATGCTTTTACTCAGGGGGAAGATACCGTGTTAGCTGTAATGGCACATCGTTGTCCAGAACAAGAATTCCCCATCGGTGAATCAAAAGAAACTAAAACAAAAACAAAATTATTCCCTTTTCCTCTTCTGAAGGAAAAGAAATTGGTGGAATATGCAAATCATCCTCCCTTAGTTATTTTTGGGTCTTTACCCTCGAATTTGGTTTCTCAACTTGATACAGAATTAAGACGCCAATTCATCAAGGTATCAGGTTGGTTGCCCGCTCAGAGATATGCCGATCTTCCATCACTGGGTGATGGAGTTTATGTTTGTGGGGTTAACCCATTTCTGAGTCGTACAGCAACAACTTTGATAAGACGAAAAAAATGCGAATTAATCGTAGCTCCTTTTCCTATTGGTCCGGACGGAACGCGTGCTTGGATCGAAAGGATTTGTCCTGTATTTGGTATTGAGGCCCAGAGTCTGGAGGAAAGAGAGGAACGGATATGGGAGAGTTTAAAAGATTATCTTGATTTGGTACGCGGAAAATCTGTCTTTTTCATGGGAGATAATCTCCTAGAAATATCTCTAGCAAGATTCTTAATCAGATGTGGTATGATCGTTTATGAAATTGGTATTCCATATATGGATAAACGGTATCAAGCTGCTGAATTAGCACTTTTAAAAGATACATGTATAAGAATGTGTATACCAATACCACGAATTGTGGAGAAACCAGACAATTCGAATCAGATACGACGTATGCGCGAGCTACAACCCGACTTAGCCATCACCGGAATGGCTCATGCTAACCCGTTAGGGGCGAGAGGAATTGGTACTAAATGGTCAGTTGAATTTACTTTTGCCCAGATTCATGGATTTGCCAATGCGAGAGATGTACTCGAATTGGTTACCCGCCCTCTACGACGTAACGAAAATTTAGATAACTTGGATCGGACCACCCTGGTCCGAAATAACAACGAGTTCTATACCAGTACTCCTACTCCTAGATAAGATAACAGGGAATATATGTATTAATAACATCTGCATATATCCAGATGTTAGATATTGGAATCTATTCTGTGAAATCGAATTTATGGATATAAAAAATAATAACTATTTCTATCCGTATCTCCCATATGGGGGATACCACATATATTTATTCTATTCCTGTTTCTCATTCTTTTATTTTGATCAAAAAGGAGTTTCGATATGATAAGAGTACTTGGTCTACTATGGGATCCATTATCATCATGGGTAGAAGTCTCAGGTCCGATCATTTTATTTGGGCTATATTATGGATTTATTGCTACATTGCCTTTTGGTCCCTCTAAAATCTATTCCATGAGATCCTTCTTTTTGGGAGAAACTCTCTATGGTATAATAGCCATAAGTGGTTCTATTACGGGACAATTAATAGTCTTTTTGTCCATGTATTATTCGCCCATCTATGCAGCGCTGTGGAAACCTCATGCAATAACTCTATTAGTCATACCGTATACGTTCTGTCGTGTTTTTCGAAGTCTTGAAAAACCTTCAAGTCCTGAATCTACGCACCCCATGAATTCGATCAAAAATCCAAAAATTCTAAGTCTATTTATGGGTGGTCTAATTCTTCAATTGTTGAATCCCATTCTTTTAGCAAATCCCGTATTAACAAGACTGGTGAACCTATTTCTTTTTCGTTACAGCGATAATATATCCTTTATGATAAGTAGTTTTTGCGGTTGGTTGGGCGGTCATATTCTATTCATCAATTTGACAAAATTGGTATCTTTACGTTTGGTATCTTTCCGTATAGAACGTAATTCACCTATTGATCATACTTCATTAAGACGTTATATTCATCAAACCTTTAGTGTACTTCTTATTTCTTATTTTTCATTCTATTTAGGTAGATCCCCATTAATTTTTCATAGAAAGAAAAAAGATAACAAAAAAAAGGACCGCTCTGCGGCTATGGCTAAAAAGGACCGCTCTGTGGCTATGGCTAAAAAGAACTGCTCTGTGGCTATGGTTAAAAAGGACCGTTCTGTGGCAGAGGACGAGGACCGCTCTGTGGCTATGGCTAAAAAAGGCCGTTCTGTGGCAGAGGACGAGGACCGCTCTGAGCCTTTGGCTATGGTTATGGTTCAAGAGGCCCGCTCTGTGTCTTTTATAGCTAAAAAGGCCCGCTCTGTGGCAGAGGACAAGGACCCAGAGGACGAGCACCGGTCTGTGGCTATGGCTAAAAAGGCCCGCTCTGTGGCAGAGGACAAGGACCCAGAGGACGAGCACCGTTCTGTGGCTATGGCTAAAAAGGACCGTTCTGTGGCAGAGGATGAGGACCGCTCTGTGGCTATGGCTAAAAAGGACCGTTCTGTGGCAGAGGATGAGGACCGTTCTGTGGCAGAGGACGAGGACCGCTCTGTGGCAGAGGACGAGGACCGTTCTGTGGCAGAGGATGAGGACCGTTCTGTGGCAGAGGACGAGGACCGCTCTGTGGCAGAGGACGAGGACCGTTTTGTAGCAGAGGATGAGGACCGCTCTGTGGCAGAGGACGAGGACCGTTCTGTGGCAGAGGACGAGGACCGCTCTGTGGCAGAGGACGAGGACCCAGAGGACGAGGACCGCTCTGTGCCTAGAGAGCAAAAAAAACTTAAAGGACTTCCGATATCATGGTTCAAGCAACCATGTCCCATTAAGTTCTTTGATCCTGATAGAATTTATCAGCCGATACGATATATCGGGAATAGCCCATTTCATTGCCTAAAGCCTGTTATGAGGACCGAAGTCTCTCAATATTTTTTTGGTGCATACTCGAGTGATGGAAAAAAAAGAATCTCTTTTACGCTTTTACCTAGTGTATTGGCCCTTGGGGAAAAGCTCGGGAAATATAGAGATCTTTTAGATACTTCTTGCTTATCTGAGGATCCTTATCATAGATGGAACCATACCATGAAAAGAAGAAGAGATTCTTTAGAGAATGAATTTTCGGATCGAGTGAAAGCTCTAAGCCATGGATCTCCCGCTGAAAATGTTATAGAAAGGAGAGTGAAATTCTCCAATTCTCAGGGGGATTCTTTTACTGAAATGTATGATCCATTGCTTAATGGGGCATTGCGTGGAACAATAGACCAATTCGAGTCCCCCAAAATGCTGAACGATTTGATCATTTCGATCATTTCGAATCTTTCGGATTTTATAGAGATACCTATAAAAGACTGTAAAGAGGGATTTCCGAATGATCAATTTGGGTATGGGTACCATATCTCTGAGCATTGGCAGGAATTGGAACACAAAAGCTTTCGACTACCCTGGGAACCCTTACCTACAGATACTTTTCGTTCGCTTGTTCCGAGCACTAAATCATCGAGAAGAGGAAAAGTTGAACCTATTTCGAAACGGCTTTATCCATTAGCAGAACGAATAATTCCAAATAAAGCAAAGAAGATATTTGAAGAGTATTTGTCAAATATAGATTCTTCTTTTGGTAAACTGATCTATCCAAAAGATTTGTTGGAAATGCAGATCCAAGAAATCTATACAAAAGATGATGATTCGTTGATACATTTCCTGTGGTTGGAAATAGCCTTTCGAGTGGCCTATATGGATCTCGCACCGGAAATAGCTTCATGTAATGAACGGATCTACACAAACTCTTTAGTGAATATTTACAACCGAATTGATGGTAGAAACGTTGCGCCCACAGGTACCGTAAAATGGGAATTGATTCTTTCTCTTTTTACTACGAAACAGATTTTCCTTTTCGAGTCTTTGGCGCAACATGAGTGGACAATACTACGAAATTGTCGCGGGAATGTATCTACGGATGATTCAACGCAAACGAAAGATTTTATTGACCTTTACGGGAAAATACTATTAAATGAACCTCTCCAATTTAGAGAAATTAAAAAACATTTGCCTCGATGGCCATCTGATTTGATGAGGGCTGAACGTGATGGTGATGGTGATGATAGAGGCCCAATTCAAATATCAACGAGTAGGATTCGTACAAGAAAGGTCAAAAGTAAACTGACCCTTGATTTTGGGAAAGAAAGAATAGTTTTAAAACGTTATCATGCCGAGTCAGATTATCGTCGGAGCTTAATTAGAGGATCCATGCGCGCTAAAAGACGGAAAATTATGATATGGAAGAGGGTACAACCGAATGTACATTCCCTTTTCTTTTTGAGAAGAATGGAAATACCCACTTATCCTAAAGATTATTATGACACGTTCGATTCTGGTAGAGTGAATCAGGAACAAATCCAGAAAGAAGTTAGGGAGAAAATCCATAGAGGCAAATACTTGGATCCAGTCCTCCACAATACGACACTTGCTGAGCAAGTATGTTTAGCGTGGCCAGAAGTGCACTATTTCAGAGGTCTCATATTAGTGGCTCAATCAAATATTAGAAAAAATATAATATTACCATCACTTATAATAGCCAAAAATATTGGTCGTATATTATTATTTAAAGCCCCCGAATTTGCCCAAGATTGGGAAGAAATGAAGGAAGAATTGCATATCAAATGCGGTTCTGATGGTACCGAATTTTCTAAAAAAGGATTCCCAGACAAATGGTACAAATATGGTATGCAGATAAAGCTTATATTTCCTTTTCGTTTGAAGCCTTGGCATAGCCAATCTAAAAAAAGACTGCGTTTGCGTTGGAGTTATTTAACGACCCTTGGATTCGAAACTGACATACCTTTCGGTGATCCAAAACCAAAGCTAGGAATTTTTTCCGAATTTTTTCAACCTATCTTCAAAAAAGTGAAGAAAGGATTGAAGAAAGGATTGAAGAAAGGATTGAAGAAAGGATTGAAGAGAGAATTGATTCTCTTCAAAAAAGTGAAGAGACGATTGATGGGATCTACAGGAATAAGACGCGTTTCGCGAGTTAGATATATAGACAAAAGTGAACTTAATGACCGGATACAAAATAAATTACTAAGTGAGACTGAGACTACCCCTATGGGTAGTGCAAATGATTCATCAGAAGTTAATGATCAATTTGGATATGAAACCCAAACAATTAATGTGAAAGATCCAGATGACTGGACGACCACAATGAAAGAGCGGATCGAATCTATCGCGATCATAAATAGCTCTCCTATAACTGGAATGTCTCTGATGGATTCAGAGATTCATACCGGATCGAAGGGAAGTTTTAACATATTGGGATCAACATTAAAAAAACGATTGGTTCAGATTCGGCGAATACCTGGTCGATTTCGAAATAAAAGTGTCCAATTAATCCGAAAAAGGTTCTATTCAATGAAATTAATGAAACTTTTTCTCAAAAGAATGGACCGATATCTCTTACTAAGTGTTATTCATTTCATTGGGTCAAATATAAAATTTTGGATTCGATCCGCTTGGATTCGATCCACGGGGAATATAGCAACAATTTACGGACGAATATTCATTATCAATAATGATATTTCAAAAATAAATAGAGGTAAAATTACCAACTACTATTCGATCAACGAAAAAAGAAAAGATTTTGAAATTCGTCCTGATCGAAACATGTTATCAATGTCCCAAGCATATGTATTTCACAAGATATGGCAGATAGGGGCAATCGACAGGTCCTATTCAAAGTATTTTTTGAAATATCGAGCCCAAACATCATATCCCTTGATCAAGAAGAAGATCAAAGAATTATTAGATATACAAAGAATATTGGATCACGAAAAACCACAAGATCTGAAAGAGAATGACTGGAAACAATGGTTGAGATGTTTTGACCGGTACAAATTATCCCCACAGATATGGTCTAGGATAAACCCACAGAAATGGAGAAATAGAGTCAATAAGCAATGTACGTGCTATGAAGAACGATTCATTCCCTATGAAAAAAAAAAAGATTATATATTTGCGACTGTGATAGAACCTTCTTTGGGACTACTTCGAAAAATGAACAAACGTTACAGATACGATCTCTTATCATATAGTTATCTCAATTCTACAAAAGAATTGGATATTCTCAATTTGACAAAAGATTCGGATATTCTCAATTTGACAAAAGATTCGGATATTCTCAATTTGACAAAAGATTCGGATATTCTCAATTTGACAAAAGATTCGGATATTCTCAATTTGACAAAAGATTCGGATACTCTCAAAATCGAGAAGAGAAGATCCGGATTAGATTTAAAATTCTGGTTATTCCCGGAACTTTCGGGAAAAGAGAACATATATGATAACTCGAAGTTCATACCAGGATATTCAATTTTAAGCGAAGCGCAAGAGCGGAAAAAGATAGAGGAAAAAGAACGGGAGGAAAGAATCAAAGTTATAGAGGAAAGAATAGGTATTATTAGATCAGATGTTCAGAACAAAAAAGTAGAAGAGAAACAAACTGGTACTGGTGAAGTAGAAGAGAAACAAACTGGTAAGGTAAAACAGAAACAATTTGGTTTGAAAGTAGAAGATCAAAAAACTGATGGAAAGAAAAAAACTAATCAAGTTCTTGTTCAACACAAAATACTAAAAGATATAGGGGAAGAAGATATATCCGATCTGGCGGGGATGTGCAGAATTCTTATCGAAATTGAGGATCCGACAAAATTTATGCAGATCTATGAGGAAAATATTAACCTGAATCTAATGTTCCTTATTATTTATGAGGATCTAAAAGGCTATGAAAAATATATCAATGCAAGGGATAGCAATGCAAATGATATCAATGCAAATGATATCAATGCAAATGATATCAATGCAAAGGATAGCAATGCAAATGATATCAATGCAAAGGATAGCAATGCAAATGATATCAATGCAAATGATAGCAATGCAAAGGATAGCAATGCAAATGATATCAATGCAAAGGATATCAATGCAAAGGATAGCAATGCAAATGATATCAATGCAAAGGATAGCAATGCAGATGTTCCAAAAAAGAAAGAAGATGAAATCCCTAAAACAGTAGTGTCCTCCGAGCCATATCGTTTATCAAGCATAGTTAATGATAATCTCCTTATATATAAAATTGTTAGTATGTGGTTGAAGTCGGAAAAAATAAAAAGAGCCGGTCTGGGGGATGACAAAAATATTTTGAGTTCCTTCAATTTAGAAGATATTCTGCTTCCAAAACGTCGTAGAGAATTTCGAATATTGAATCGATTTGATCTGGAGAACGATCATGTAGGATTTTTCAACGGAAAATCCATACAAAATGACGAAGAACTCATGGGAAGAGACCAACATCTTAGTGTAGATACAACACAAAGAATTAAACGTTTTCTTTGGCCTAGTTATCGATTAGAGGATCTTTTGTGCATGAATAGATATTGGTTCAATACAAATGATGGGAGTCGATCCGCGATGTTGAGAATACGTATGTATCCCCTAAATGTCAATTGATAAATTTTTGGCTTCAATTCCATTTTCGTAAAAAAAAAAAGAATGGATTGATTCAATGGAGTTTCAGAATATGTCCAAAATTGAACCAATCTGTTCGTTCCGTTTCATCAATGTGAGAAGAATCCGACCAATTTTTCTTAAATCGAAATGGTCGGAACGAATCAGAATTATTATATGAACCATGAAAATGAAAGAAAGAATCTAATTCTTTTTTCTGACTCGAGAAAAAAAAATGAAGCTCTGATAAAATTTTTTTTTTTTTTATGATAAAGAATTTGTCCATTAGTTCATCTCTGATTCCCGATAAACAGAGAGGATCTGTTGAATCTCAGGTATTTTTTTTAACTAATCGGGTCCTAAGACTTACCCAGCATCTGCAATTGCATGGAAGAGACTATTCATCCCAAAGGGGTTTGTGGCTTATTTTGAGCAAACGTAAGCAACTTCTGGTTTATCTATCCAAGAGGGATAAACTTCGTTATGATGATTTAATTGGTCAATTGAGTATTCGTAGACTAAAAACCCGCTAATTTCTAAGTTTTCAATTCCAATCCAATTTTTAGAAATCCCGGATCCAGTCGTTCTTTTATTTCGTTTTCTCATTTAGAAAACGAAATAAAACTTATTATGAAAATGACCTGTCATGATTGGACCATATTCGGGGTGATCTGGGTGGATCAAAATGATCCAAATATCTTTGTCCCATTGACAAAATACAGATCGGTTCCAAATAGAATTGAGATTACAATTCTTGATTCGTTTTATATTCATAATATACCGTTATTAGCCTTCTTTATTGGGCATATATTAGAATATATGGCTATATATGATCTTATCAAATTAAAACTTTTTAGTAACTAATGGAGATCCAATGGCACATTCGGTCAAAATTTATGATACATGTATTGGTTGTACCCAATGCGTACGAGCTTGTCCTACAGATGTATTGGAAATGATACCTTGGGAAGGATGTAAAGCTAAGCAAATTGCTTCTGCTCCAAGAACAGAAGACTGCGTAGGTTGTAAGCGGTGTGAATCCGCTTGTCCAACAGATTTCTTGAGTGTCCGTGTTTATTTATGGCATGAGACAACGCGCAGTATGGGTCTAGCTTACTGATATCATATTTTTTATTTTTTTTTTTATCCACTGATAAAACCCATACTTGAGATCTTGGATCAAGTATGGGTTTTTATAGAGAGATGGAAAATATCTTCTATAATGAGCGCCTTGACTCTATCAACAATATTTGTGGGTTTGCCTGTATCTGCGGGTTCCTTTTCATTACCTATACATTCCGTCTATTACCATTTCCAACTTGATAACTAATTGATCCAATTGAAACAATAAATATTATTGTCACATTTATTTATTTTAGCAATATGCAGTGGCCAATTAGGATCATTTGCTCCTAAATAGTCACATTTCGCAATATCCAGTGGCCAATTAGGGTCATTTGCTCCTCGAGATATTATACCTTTCTTTCCTATGCGGGAACTGGAATCAATTTTCTTTTTATTAAGGAACTGGATCGAATCTATCCTTCCTTTTCCCTCCGGTAATTCGGTCCATTTATGGTTCCAACCATCCATAGCTGTGTAACCCTATTCCTAATAGATTGACCCCCAAATAACGGATCCAAATTATAAAAAATCCTAAAGAAGCCATAATTTCCAGTTCCTCACCCTGCCAACCCTTATTCATTCTAGTATGCAGATAGATTGCGAATATGGTCCAAGTAATTAATGCCCAAGTTTCTTTCGGATCCCAGCTCCAATAAGATCCCCATGCTTCATTGGCCCATATTGCTCCAGAAAGAGTACCTATGGTTGAAAGAGAAAAACCGAGACCAATTGCACGATAACTCCAATGATCTAATTGTTTAATCAATTTACATTTACGATAATTCGTTGATGAAAAATAAACAGTGTGTTGCAAATCACTTTTTTGCTTTTCATGTGAATAAAAATTAAGAATGGATCGGGAAAAGAAATTGTCCATCGCACCAAAAAGAACCTGTCTATTTACTCCGGACATAATCACTAGAAGAGCTATTGATGCTAGGGATCCACATAAAAGGGTTGCATAGCTGAACAATATCATACTTACATGCATCATTGACCAATGAGATTGTAGCGCGGGTACTAACATTCCGGATCGTTGCATTTCCTCCGGAAGACCTAAAGTAGCAAAACCATGAGTTAACATAGCACTTGGCGCGGTGATTGCACCTAACCACCGATCATCTCGACTCCGTACTTCTAGAACTATATGGAACACGGATGAACTCCAGGAAAGGAACATGAATGATTCATACAAATTACTCAACGGTAAATGTCCTGAATAAAGCCAACGAGTAATTAATAATCCCGTTGTACAAACAAAAGTAACTATCATGCCCTTTCCTCCCGAACTACTTAGTCCTTCAATTCGATAAACTAAGGTTCCCCAATAAATGAGAGTGACAACCAAAATGAGAGAAAAAGAGATGTGAGCCAATATATGTTCTAAAGTTATGAATATCATAATAAACTCGTTTATTCGTTTTATTCCCGAATGAGATCTATGATGGAAAGATAGGATTGATCCATTACAATGGAAATAGATTGAATAGATATTCTTACATAGGAAGAAGTGATGGATGAGATCTTCCTGGAAAAATACCGCCACTCGGATTTGAACCGAGATGCTCTCGCACTGCTTCCTAAGAGCAGCGTGTCTACCAATTTCACCATGGCGGCTTCGTAGGGACCATACTAGCTTATTTACACCAGATCGTCAATGTTATGGAACGTGTCTAGCAGAGGGAGTGATCTGTGAATATAATATAAGTCAAAATAAAATATAAGTTAGGGCATTAACATTTGAATCAATTTTATTGTTGGTTGATAGTTATAACGGAGCATGGCGCAGCTTGGTAGCGTGCCATCTTGGGGTGATGGAGGTCGTGGGTTCAGATCCCGCTGCTCCGAAAGAGAATGGGAAATAGTCACATGCGTTATCGGACAAAGAATATCTGTCAATTTTCGCTTACGATGGGAAGAATCGGAGCAGCTAGATTCCAAACAATAAATGGTTATACCATCACTTTCTAATCTTTTTGATTGGATGGTTTGATTATATACATATCTAGAACGAAACTATGTTTCTGATCCATGATCTCCCATATGATTATTATCTTGTTGGACTTTCCAATTTTAGGGGAGACATCCAAATATATTGATAGCTCCCAATAATATTACATACAGGCTAATATTACCATCAGCCTAATATTACCATATATAGGCTGTTAATGAATGAATTGATCCTATTTTGAGGAGATGTAGAAGGGGGTTTCATAAATAGGATCAAATTTCACTAGATTAGTCATCTCTTTTTTAGTATCTCTGTCACAATAGTTTGTGCATTACACATTATAAATGATAGAGATACGAAGAAAGATGATTACTTTGAGTTCTCCTAAAGGATTGAGCACTCCTTTCTATCCAACCATAAAGGAGGGAAAGAATGGGACCCAATAGGGAGATGAACCATTGGGAGGAGCAGAAACAGAAGAAGAATGAATCAATATAGCTGAAACTACGAATTAGTCATTATTCGTCATAGAGCAATAACGTGCATCTATTACGAAATGCACGAGCAATTCCATTATGAAATAATATCATCCCCATGCGTGATTCCATGGGTTCTGTGCCATTATTTATAGAAAATAATAAATTGTTTCGATCCTAGTTTCGGATCGGAATGGATGGATTGGTATGTTGATAAGATTACGCTACATTTACGGTAGCATAATGGTAATGCTGAAGTTCATTCGGGATCCTTACAAAAAAATTAGGAACTTTAATCCCTTTCCAGTAGGAAGGCGGAACGGAATGGATAGAGGAATGGTTGAGAAATTCCCCATTTTTACAGATTGGCTGAAGGGAAGTACTGTAGTGAAACTAATTAATGACCGTGTCCCTTTTGTACGACCACCATTGGGAGTACCCGAAAAAAAAGATTTTGCATCACTGTTCTCCAGGGTCCTGGAGGGTGGTGTTGTATATTTTACGGGTCATCCAAATCAAATGCTGTCAATTTTGATTCGGATGATCCAGAGGAATCATCATTGACTATGCAATAAAAACTTTTTGAATGACCGGTGGAAATAGATTTAGCTAAAGAAAAAGCTTTTATTGCGGGCCCAATATGCTTTTTCCCTTTCCGAACATTTTTACGAATTTTTTTTTTTGATCTAGAAGTACGCTTTTTTGGAACTGCCATAAGAAACAATGGGGTTAATTCATATATTCTGATGTGAAAGACATCTTATGTATTTCATTTATTCATTTCTCTCGTAGATAGATAACTCTGCATATTCTTTATAAAAACATGTTGCAAATTGAATCAATCCATTCTCTCGACAAAAACATTAAAAATATAATGGAATCTACCAATTGAAATTGAAATTTCAATGATATATTATCATATATTTTATATGATATATTCATATAATGATCGATCTTCAAATTGAGATCTTTCTCATTATTTTCCAAATGAGTTTCGCTCGGTCCTTGATTCTCCGAGATCATCTCATCCTTCTTGTTCGTGTTCCTGCCATATCCTGAATTAAAACTAATGGGATCAAAATGCTCTATGAATCGATTGTAAGATCTTTTCAATTGGAAAGACAGGAAAAGATGCGGAAATATCAACCAATTTTGAGTGAAAGGCTTTAAATATTCTTCCAGTGTTTCATTTCCAAGTTCCATAAAGTTATGTATAGGAAAGAGTTTCATTGAATAGAAATTTTTTTTCTTAGTCATACTACTTTATTGATTAAATATAATTGGAAATCTCATGCCAACCACTCGACTCACTACTAAGATATGATGATCAATATTTAATGAAATGGGCGAAAACCCCTTTTGTCCCTTATGACAATTTGGATATCTTCCAATTGAAGATCTAGTTCCATTTTGGTCATTTCTTCTTTACTACCATGAAAAAGAACTCATGTAAATGACACGAGCTCTCTGGAGTGAAGAGAGCTATAAGATGAAAAACAAAAATTTGTTTGATGGAAGGGCTTACATTAGGTTTAGGGATAATCAGGCTCGAACTGATGACTTCCACCATGTCAAGGTGACACTCTACCGCTGAGTTATATCCCTTCCCTACTCTCATCTGAAAGGAGAACTGACTTATTAATAATAAGTTATCAAGGGGTCGAGAGACTCAAAACAGCTCACTATTTTCTCTCGAACAACTTGAAGACAGACCTTCCTTCTTTTCACACTACTACGAAAAGAAAAAAAGGAGAAAAAATATTGGAGCCTATGTAAATCCTATCCAAAGTAGTATTTCCTACTAATTCGAATCATAACATATGGTCCCGTAAAATCAGTAATATTTTACCTATCTTGATCAAGCAAGTTTGACATGAACATGAAAAATATTTTGTTCAGCATGTTTGATCCGATCTAGCACTAGTGTGTCCGGAAAGGACTCAATATTGTTTGGAAGAACAAGGAGAACAAGATCGAGTAAAGATTATACAGAGATGATACGGATCAAATTGTTCTTCTTGCACTAAGGAGAAGACCCTATGCAACCAACCGTTAACTAATTTATATAAATAAATTGACATCCTACCGGAACATAATTTGTAACTAGCACTGCTATCCTCTCGTCTAGCTAGCAAATATTTACCCCCGTGGATTGAAATACTTCTTGATCTGGATCGATGTAAGAGTACAACTACATTTCCGAAATCCATGTTGTCTCTTCGGAACAGGTTGACCCCCTTCGCTCTCTCGTGGTACAATCCTCTTCCCGCTGAGCTCTCACTTTTCCACCGGTCCACAGAAACAAGATATAGGACTGATGCCAGCAGTTCATTATAGGAAAAAGGACTCACCGAGCCAGATCACTGACTAATCAGATCAAAAAGAACTTCCTTTTCCGTATACTCTCCCTGGCCAGCTATTCGTGGGACTTACGCAGTCGATCAGATCATATCTCAGATAGATATGGATATATATCCCCCTCAACGTAGGTCATCGAAATGATCTTGGACAACCCCAACAAAAGCACGAAAGCCAGAATCTTTCATTAAATTGATTCCTGTTCAAACTCGAACAGTGTATAACCACATGGATAAGCTCACATTAACCCGTCAATTTCGAATCCAATTTGTGATTTGTAGGAATGATATATCGAGATATCAAGAAGGAATTAGCATGTAATAATGTCGATTCATACGACAGAGTATTTCTTCAGGCGCTGTACTTATAGGATGGGAATAGAGAAGGAAGAGGCAATCCCGAAGATTTTGCATAATCTTTTTTACCTAAAATAAAAAATAGGATTCATTAGTTTTTTATTAGAATACGAAAATGTGTTTGACTAAATTGGTTCCAGTTACTCTTTGAGACACAATGCATAAAGGAAGGGAATATGAAGATTCTCGAACAACGAAAATAATCCAACTTACTTCGAAAAAAAAAAAAAAATTGAACGAGAAGCCGTATGAGGTGCAAATCTCATGTACGGTTTTGTAGAGTGACAGTGAAGAAAACTTATCTGTCAACTTTTCCACTATCACCCCAAAAAAACCAAACTCTGCCTTACGTAAAGTTGCCAGAGTACGATTAACCTCTGGATTTGAAATCACTGCTTATATACCTGGTATTGACCATAATTTACAAGAACATTCTGTAGTATTAGTAAGAGGAGGAAGGGTTAAAGATTTACCCGGTGTGAGATATCACATTGTTCGAGGAACCCTAGATGCTGCCGAAGTAAAAGATCGTCAACAAGGGCGTTCTAGTGCGTTGTATATTCTTACTTATCTAATACTTGTATCATTTCATGATGATGCCATGTGAATTGCTAGGAACATGTTAAGTATATAGCTAACCTAATAACGAACGTTTTGTCAGGGGACTAGAGCAGGCTACCGTGGAAAAAAACGATCTGATTTTTCAGGAGATTTGGAACTATTATATGTCCAAGGTTTAATATCGAAATCATTTTCGAAGTTTTCCCTGATTGTTTCAACAGAAAATGAAAAATACCTTGACCTTTTTAGAACGGGTTCAAGTCAAATAGCAATGATTTGAAACACTTTTTTATACACTATTTTGTAAACCTAAGGACTTGATCGTATAGATATGTAAAATACAGGATTTCCAATCATAGCAAAAGAAAGAAAGGGAACGGATACTCAATCGAGAGTGAGTAAACAGAATTATATGCATAAATAATATATCTCATCTATGCAGATAGAATCATGTGGAAAGCCGTATTCGACGAAAGTCGTATGTACGGTTTGGAGGGAGATCTTTCATACCTTTAGAGATCCACCCTACAATATGGAGTCAAAAAGCCAAAATAAATGATTTTCAGCCTTTATGAAATATATTCTTAAACCTTTTTCACACTCATGTCACGGCGAAGTACTGCAGAAAAAAAAACTGCAAAATCCGATCCTATTTATCATAATCGATTAGTTAACATGGTGGTTAACCGTATTCTGAAAAACGGAAAAAAATCATTGGCTTATCGAATTCTTTATCGAGCCATCAAAAATATTCAACAAAAGACGGAGAAAAATCCACTATCTGTTCTACGCCAAGCAATACGTAGAGTAACTCCCAATGTAACAGTAAAAGCAAGACGTGTGGGTGGATCGACTTATCGAGTTCCCACTGAGATAAGATCAACCCAAGGAAAAGTACTTGCCATTCGTTGGTTATTAGGGGCATCTCGAAAACGTCTGGGTCGAAATATGAAATTCAAATTGAGTCACGAATTAATGGATGCTGCTAGAGGGAATGGCAATGCTATACGCAAAAAGGAAGAGACTCATAGAATGGCAGAAGCCAATAGAGCTTTTGCACATTTTCGTTAACTCATAAACAGGATCGAGATCTACCTATCTATATAGTGGATTTACATATTCTGATAAATTCGAAATTGATTCCCATTCAGATCGGGCAATATTTTTATTGGAACAAAAGAGAAAAAAGAAGAAGGAAAGAACTTAAATAATAGATAGATCTAAGTCCTCTTGGGGAGGCTTCCTTAAGGAAAAAGGAGATAGATTATGGAGGAATATTCGATCCTATTCATGAGGATTATGTAAATCTCCTAAAATTGGAAGTTAGAAACTGTTTCTACTCTTTCGGAGATTGAAATAAATTACTAATTTATGATCTAACATGTACAAAGTGAAAACTTCATTTTCAATTATACCCTGAGATCGTTTGAAATAGTTTCATTTGCTTTTATTCCATTCTGGTTTATGGTCTTTCTTGGCTATATGGTCTCTCCAGGGGAAAGATTGAGCTGAGCTTCAAGAAATAGTAAATGATCTTATAGATACACAAATGTATCACTCTCCAGGAATTTGGATTGCGCTTATATCCATAACTGTAGGAATTGGATCCGAACTTTTTCCAGTCTCTTTTAATCAATGGACCCCTTATGAAGAAGTGCAATTCATTTTACAAATTATTACCTCTCTAATAAAATAGAGTGAATAGATATCCATCTTTCTTTTTTAGAAATGTTTCTATCTCTAAAAACTCTATGGACATGTGGAAAAGAGAAAGAAAAGGACTGTTACCCCTACCTCCACTCGGACCAATACATCACTTTTACCGAAAAAAAAATTTAATTTTTTTTTTTTCGGTAAAATCACAATTAGGGTAAAGCAAGGTCAGAAACAACTAATATCTTTGAATGAACAAAGATATTTTAGGGATTGATAATACTTTCTATTGATTCAATAGATTTGGTCTTATACATACGCGAGGAAGGTAATAAAAAAAGGAATCAATTTATTATTTTCTTCCTTCTTTATCACTTAGGAACCGCGCGAGGTTCGAGTCCCATGCACGGTTCTGAATGAGAGAAAGGAGTGAGGGGTCCTATTTTCGAAAACTCTATCATTCCAGTCGTTGCTTTTCTTTCGTTCCAAAATAGCTGCTCCAGCCGCTAAACGCATAGCAATGGATATATATGCACATATAGAATGGATAGGATCCTTGACATATTGTTATTTTGTACCATATTCAATTTTTTAGGTTTCTATTGAATTGAAAAAGAAAGGATGTTCAGTCGTCTTCTTTATGTATATGAAATCTCCTTCAGATAATGAAAATAAAAATAAAATTGGATGATATATGATGAACCTATATGACCAATCTATATCAATACTTGAATACGCTATCTATAACATATATTCTATATTCATAGATCAGAATATTTTTTCATATATATATATATGCATGGAATAGAATTCACTTTTGGGATGCCTTGATGGTGAAATGGTAGACACGCGAGACTCAAAATCTCGTGCTTAAGAGCGTGGAGGTTCGAGTCCTCTTCAAGGCATAATATTGCTCATGCTTATTGAATGAGTAATTCAATGGCAAATCTCGTACGAGAGTCTCTCAATATATTGGGATATATTCTCTGTTTATACGAGGTATTCCGACGATTACCTACAAGTTAACGCTGTTGGAATAGGACAATGGATCACAGGTAGGATCAGATCTTCTCTACCTAATGAGGAGTCCATTCCGAATCCACCCTCGTATTATAAGGTATATTTCATTAAGGCCACAGATTGAGAAGATCGATACATAGATTGACCATATACCACCTCTCTCAAGATCTTGCAAGATCCACGAATTACGACCGAACCTCAACAACTATATCCATGTCGGATCCTGTGACTCTATCCTTTCCTCTCTTCCGAATAGTGTGGGAAAAAAGAATGCTAGAACCGAAATAGAGGAAATAAGGAGTAAGCATAGTCTAGTAGAGAATATCTCTCTCATTAAGTTCAAGAAAATTTGCTTGTCTTTACTATGCTTACTCTTACATGGTCGAAATCTCGGAGTGAGGAACCTATCTTCAAATTAAAGATCTATCAAGTCTTTTTTTTTTCCTCCAACATACTTACTATATTTGTACAATACCAAGAAAGGATTCATTATAGGATCTTAAATTGGAGCATATATAGAACAGAACCTCTCATTGATTCCCACGACCCTACTGCCCGGTCAATTTTCTTTTACTTCATTCCAGATTCTCCCAGCTGATATCAAATCTTAATCCTGTTGTATAAATTGAGTGTTCAATTTCATTCGGAAAAAGACATTCCTTCTCCAACAATGTCTTTGTAATTTGATCCAATAACACTCTGTTAGATAGGAACAGATTTGATAAATATTGATAACTCTCGAATAGAGTATTATAAAGAAAAGATTCATTAGATAATAAACTATTGGTTCCGAGCCATCTTTTTTGGCGATGAATTAACGATTGGAAGCGGTCAACCCTTTCTCTCGAATTTTCGATCAACCAACATTTATATAAATATGGAGAAGAATATGGCTGTATACGTTCCAAGTGGATACCAATTTCTTGAATGTGTTTGAAATGCTCGATATGTCTATGTCTAAGAGACAATGGTTTCCACGAATTCATGATCAAACCCGGATTGATCCCGTATTTTGAATCATATCTATGAAAAGCACTTTGGAAACTTTGTTTAGGGAAAAAATTAGGTTTTGCTAGTAATCTCCTTGAACCATAAGTAATATAAAGCCTTTTCAGCAGTTCTTCGTCTGCGAAAAATTCTCGGCGTGAAAACACAGGGCGCTGCTCTTGAAATAGGAAGGGATCCCAAAGAAATCGTTTTCCTCGACAGAACGTGGGTTTCTCCGAGGATTTATATTGCCTCGGATATTGTCTAGCAAATTTCGATCTTTCTATCTGCGCTTTTTTCTTCGATCCGAACCGATACGAAGATCCCAATGAATTGGGTGTTTTTGTATGATCGAATCGATTACTGCGAAGAAAACTAAGACGCCAGGTCCTAGGAGTCCAAACTACGCTCTTTATTAATTCTTCATCCATATCCATATCCCTATACATTTTTTTTGTGGCGATAGTAAACTTCAATTCATATTCTTTCAGAAATCGTATCATATGATTATTTCTCATTTTGGGTTGAGGAACAAATGTGATTTGATCCTTATCGAACTTACTCTGATCCTTATCGGACTTACCCCGACATATTCCTAACCTAGAAAATGGAAACTCCACCAGAATACTTTCTAAAAGACTAGAAGCTAGATCAAGATCATGCTCAGCAAATTTATCGAGAGGAATCCAATTCTCTCTATTTCGTTCCGATATAGACCAAGAATCTCGAGCCGCTGATCCGGCCAAGCAACCTAAAATATGGGGAAGTATGGTCAATTCCTTCATAGTTGTTTCGGCAATCGAAGGTTCTAAATACCATTCGGACAAATAACAAAACCTTTTCTTCCATAATTCCTTTTTGGTAGATAGAGGATTCATGGGAGAATTCCTTCTAAGCGTATTTTGTATAAAAGCCTTTCCTACTTTGTAGATAAGTCTTTCGTCATTTTGACTGGATCCAACCTGATTATCCATAGATTGAAGATGACAAATTTGACTATAAATAGCGTATCGAATTGTATTAGTGTCTATAACTGATTTCTTTCGGGTAATACTAGTTATTAAGGCTTCATTGGCCAGTGCTGCTAGATCTCGTGCATCAGAATCTATGGTTATAGATCCAAATTCATCGGGACAGGATACCTCTTTTTCCGAGTATAATCCCTTGCTACATAAAAGAATAGGAAATTCCCTTTGTCGCTGTGGGATAACAAGCATTCGAATATTGATCGAGCTATCTAATCGATTTGGAGCTATTAGAGCTGGATCCACTCTTTGGGGGATATGAGTCGAAGCAATAAAAAGAATATTTCTAATAGAATCTTTCTCACCACCCCTAGAAATATAGTTCAATAATAAACCAAGGAAAGAGTCAGTGAAGCCTAAACCAAATAAATGGGTAATTGTGTCATTGACATTCAGTTCATGAATGTTTGGAATCCATATTATACAAGGAGACATTCTTTTCGCCAATTCGAAGGTAATATGGAAATGGTCTATTGTGTCTCTCCAAAAAGTATTAAACTCAGTAGGAATACGTCCAGGATCAGGGTAATATAAAAACTTACCATACAAGAGCTTCTTCAGAGATATTCTTATTAAAGGAACATATGAGTCTGCTGCTAGACTTTTGATCAAATAGGATCGGCCAGTTCCCATAGGACCTATAAGTAAAATCCCTTTGGAAAATAATGATCCTGAGTGGAATGAGAAAGGCATTTTGGGGTTGGGTTGACACAATATTTGTGAAGAGGTAATCTTCTGATAAAAAGCAAGGAATATCCGGTTTTCTGCTAAACAAAACGGATTTAACTCGTAATTCATTAGACCTTTTTGATAAGTGTGGGCCAAATATCGTAAGTGAATAAGCCCCGGCTGTCCAGTGATTTGATCTCCAAATTCCTTCTTGAGGAAAATATGACTTACAGTCATATTTGATTCAAATTGAGAAAGGTTTTTTTCCGTCATTAGAAACTGAACTAGTATTTCCATCTCTTTTTCGGAGATATCCATGCTAGAGCACAATCCGTTCAACTCTCTTATTATAGTTATAAGCAAATTGAGCTTTCTATTCTTCCTCTTCCTCTTCGTAGAAGGAAGACTTTCTATGTCTATATAATAGAGAAGGTAATTATACACGGGAGGATTTATCAGTTTTTGCAACTCTATCACGTATGATGGATCCTCTAAATACTGGATGAGTTCAAAGTCTATCTTTAAATTGATAAAGGCGGAATAAATCACTTTAAAATATCGAAGAATAGAATACGTAAGAACGAAAAAAGGGATAAGAATCCCATATTCATACCTCCGAGCATTTAGTAATCTCAGATGTGTCCATTCTCGATCACTAGTTTCCTCTATGAAACAATCCTCGCAGGAAGAGAAAAACTTATTCATAAGAGTCGTTCTGAATCTAAAATTCAAAAGATTGGTTAGATTCGTTCTCAATTTCCATTTGATAGGTTCCCATAATGGATGAGAAAGTTCCCACAATATATTCCATTTAAGCATAATATTATGCTTAATATCTTGCAAAATAGAAACAAATGGATTACTGCCATGTAGTAATATCTCTGGAAGAGTATATAAAAGCATATTTTCAAGATATTTACACCATGCAGAGGTAAAAAACCATGGCATATATGTTTTGAACAAATCCCATTTTGACAAAATACTATCTATTTGAGAGATCCTATACATCTCCTGTTTTTTAGCAGGTTCATTAAAATGCGGTGATGGTTTAATCTTCTGTTCCTCTTTAGATGAATTTGAAAGGGTACTCCTCCCATCTATGCCCTCGTTTCCAATTATGTTTTTGAAACTTTTGGTTACAAACCAATCTTGAATACGATGAAACATTTCCTGGTTCTTATTGGAAAAGATTTCGGATAGTAAATCATCTTGATAAGATCGAGTTTGAATAAGACCCACGTTTGAACTGAAACCCCTTTTAAGGCATTTATCCAAGTTGTTTTCTTCTGAATCGGATCTATTGAAAAAAGGTTGGCAAAAAGTTTTTTCCAAATTGACTATTTGTTCTTTTGTTAAAGGCGTTGTAGAAATCTCTTCGATCGAGGAAATATATCTCTTGTCACGAACGAATGGATTCAATTGAGTTAGTAAATTGAAGGATCTGTACAAATCATAGATTAATACAAACGGTTGTTCACCACTTCGTTTTCGTTGTAAATATTTAGGTAAGAATATGTTAGATACTTGTGACTTGATCAAAGAAATAGTCTCTTTTTCCGAGTGAACGGGTCCTATTTCACCAATGAGCAAGGAAGATATGTTGTTGTGGATGAGCAAAAGATTGAATAATTGTCCATATGTAAGATTCTTCCTTTTTATATAAATCCTTTTCATATCAGAAGGTAATCTCTTCCTATAATTTGGCCGAGGATGATGCAAATAATCAAAAAATTGGAGCGTATTTGCTCCGTGAAAAGAAGCTCTCAATGAGCTCTGATCAGATAGTTTCACAGGATTCAACCAATTTTCTCGATCGTTGGATATCGTCGAAAAATCAGTGTTATCAAACGATTCCATGCGATTCTTTTCATTATAAAAGAAGTCAATAATCGATGGATTAATCGGTATATCATTCGGAACAAATGGTGCAATTGTTCCTTCATCAATCAATAATTTCGATCTTTGTGAAAGATTATGGTCATCCAAAAGAAAAAGAAAGGGTTTTAATTTTTTTAAATGAACGATTAGAGTACCCATTAGATCCAACAAGTCATTTATATCTAAGTTATTTTTCTTTAATAGTTGAGGATCAATACTTTTGAGCTTATTCAAGTGAGAATCCAAAATAGAAATGACAATATCGAACTTAGAATTTAAGTTCGATATGATATCGAAGTTCGAGTTTAATATCTTTACAGTATGTTGAAAAAACTGAAAATAATCTTTCCAACCAATTTTGTTTCGATTAGTATTAGTACATGATTCAATTAGATCGAACACTCTTTGAAAATAGTTTTTTTTATGTTTCAAATATTTCATAAAGTATTCGGTCTGATGGGACCATTTGTACACATTCAAATTCCGATTTATATTTTTATCCGTTCGAATAATAGAACGGTTCAACCATTCTCTCTGAATTTTTTTCCAACTTGATGAATGCCGGTCAATTGTATCTTTCGTTACATTATTCAAATTTTCATTTTCTATCCAATTTGTTCGAATTTGATTCTTTAAATTGTGACTGAACCTATTTATAAAATAGAATCTATTGAATAAATTTTCCGAATACCTGGCAATTTTATACCGAATTGATTCATACCAACTCAAAGCTTCAGTTCTATAATTGTTAAAGGGAGTTCCTATCTCTAAGCGATTTTTGGAATCGATTTGGCTCAATTGTTTGTCGATTATTTGATCTAAATAATCATCCGCTTTATCAATAATATTGAGTAGGACCCATAAAGATTGATTCTTCAATTTTTCTCTGTGGTTGAAGATCCGATCCGATCTCAACGATCCATTCTTGTTGAGTTCATATAATGGATTCATGTAATAATAAATATTACAATAAATTTGATCATGAACCTGACTAGGCTTAGTTATTGATAGAGTGAATTGATCTGTCATTTCCAGAACAATTTTTTTTGTTTTCGATCGAAAATTGTTGTGCAATATGTTAAGAATATTCCATCCGGGATCTGATGGAATAGCATAATTTGAGGAAGAATTTTCAATTTCAAAATATGTTTTGATCTTCCATAGATCAACTATCCTATTCATTAATGAATAGGATTTTGAATCCCTTAAATATTGGGAAAAAACATTTTGTTGTCTTTTCAATAACCTTTTGGATAAGTTGAAATCCTCAATGGGCTTTTTAGTAGCACTAGGACCACCCATACACGGTTCATCCATTGGCCATATGTAAAAAAAAGAATAACGAATTGATTTTGTAAAATTTTCAATGAATCTTTTCCTTTCCAAAGGAAAGGAATTCTCTTCTGTATATCTTTGATCTTCTGTAAATAATTCTTTCGCCCAAGAAATTGGATAATATTCTGATAAACACTTTGAGGACAAATCCGATTCTATTTCTATTTTTGTTTGTTCTCTTTCAATAAATGAATCTTCACAAAGATCTTTTTCAGGTTCCCAATACTCATTTTCGGTTGAATTAAGAGTCGAGTCGATCTTCAAATTGAGATCTTTCTCATTATTTTCCAAATGAGTTTTGCTCGGCGGTCCTTGATTCTCCGAGATCATCTCATCCTTCTTGTTCGTGTTCCTGCCATATCCTGAATTAAAACTAATGGGATCAAAATGCTCTATGAATCGATTGTAAGATCTTTTCAATTGGAAAGACAGGAAAAGATGTGGAAATATCAACCAATTTTTAGTGAAAGGCTTTAAATATTCTTCCGGTGTTTCATTTCCAAGTTCCATAAAGTTATGTATAGGAAAGAGTTTCATCGAATAGAAATTTTTTTTCTCAATCATACTACTTTTATGATTGAAGTGATATATGAGGATCGATAATGTAAGTACTACTATACCTTTGACCAAAAAATATGGATTGCTTCTACGTAGATCGCGTAAAAGCAACGTACTGAGAATTCTAGGGTCAAAGAGCTTTATAAGGCGCTCCCGGTGTGAAAGGATTTGAATTAAAAATCTCATCAAATTGGATTTGGTCCATGGATTGCATAGAAATTGATAACTTTGTATCTCTTCCAATTTGATTATCCAGGATCTTCTTTTTTTCATTTCTTTGCTACCCCCTCTCTCTCCTTTTTTTTTTTTCATCCCAATGAATAGAATATATAATATAATATGGATTAAATATAATGGGAAAGCTCGTGTCAACCAACCAATACCCTTATACCACTGGATATAATTTATTTCAATGAAATATGAAAATGACAACGAATCGGATCCAGCCCGATTTTTTTTATCTTCTTTTATGGGCGAACGACGGGAATTGAACCCGCGCGTGGTGGATTCACAATCCACTGCCTTGGTCCACTTGGCTACGTCCGCCCCGGAAAAACAAGCCAATTTATCTATCTACAGTCATTTCTCCCAAGAAGAAAAAACGAGCTAACGTTTGTTCGTATGTGGGTCGGTGACTCTGATAGGGGATCAAAGCAAGATCGATGACTAACTCCCAACTCTCGAACAAGTTGTTCGGCTTATTATCAAAATGAAATGTTATTTGAATGTCTATTGATAATATTTGACATGAATCAAGTATGAGAGAAAGAATGTAAATGGGTCCCGATCCCGAACTAACCCATTTTAGACCTGAGTCTATACTCATATTATAGAATGAGTATGTTGATGATCTTTATCCAGCATCCATGGCTGAATGGTTAAAGCGCCCAACTCATAATTGGCGAACTCGCGGGTTCAATTCCTGCTGGATGCAGGGGAACTGCACATATCCATTATTGATGGAATGGGGGAAGAAGTATGAAGAATAACAACAAACAATTGAAGCATACCAAGCCTTTCATTTTATTGAAAGGCTTGGTATGCTTCAATTAAGCAATACACGATAACAATCCATCAGAGTATTATCCGCCTATTGAAATAGATTCAACAGCGGCTAGATCCAGAGGAAAGTTGTGAGCATTACGTTCGTGCATAACTTCCATACCTA